TGAAGAGAAATATCCAAAAAGATGTCTTATTCTTTTCAATAATCCATATTTGTAGCAATAAAACACTATTGTTCCTCCCCGAAATTATATATGATCGATTACAAATATCTATGATCTGTCTTCTCTATAAAGGACCTGAAATACCTTGCTTACGTATCATTGGAAAATGCATTAACATAAATACGGCAGTAAGAAGAGGTAATACAAAAGTGTGTAAACTATAAAAACGGGTCAAAGTAGATTGACCCACACTAGCACTTCCACGCAATAACTCTACTAAAGGTGATCCTATTACGGGAATAGCTTCAGGTACGCCTGTCACGATTTTTACTGCCCAATAACCGATTTGGTCCCGGGGTAAGGAATAACCAGTTACACCAAACGATGCAGTCAATACAGCCAGAACCACACCCGTAACCCAAGTCAATTCGCGAGGTTTTTTAAATCCGCCCGTGAGATACACACGAAATACGTGTAGGATCATCATTAGGACCATCATACTTGCTGACCATCGATGAACTGATCGGATTAACCAACCAAAGTTGGCTTCAGTCATTATGTATTGAACAGAGGCAAAAGCCTCCGTAACGGTCGGACGATAGTAAAAAGTCATAGCAAAACCCGTAGCTACTTGTACTAAAAAACAAGTAAGTGTGATCCCTCCTAGACAATAAAATATATTGACATGAGGAGGAACATATTTACTAGTTATATCATCTGCAATCGCCTGAATCTCGAGACGCTCCTCGAACCAATCATATACTTTATTGAGATAGGTAAACCAAGGGGACTCCCCCTCTGAGAACCGTATATGAGAATTTCATCTCGTACGGCTCAAGCAGAAACACCCAAATACTGATTACAATGGATATGTAATAGAAAATTTGAAATTTCTTATTTATCCACTTGATTCAATCGTCTCTGAAGATACGAAGGAACCAAAATCCGAACTCTCTTCTTTGTTGTGATGAGAATGCCAAAATATCAAGTTAGCTCATCTGTCTTTATGTTGATCGTTACAGGCCTCTTGAATCTTCTATTCCCCTATTTATTTGTTATTTGATTTGTTGTTTTTGTTTGTGCGTAATGCAGATTGACTATTGTTTACTATTTTTTTTTGATAGGAATTCTCTTGTTGAGACCCTATGAATCGATTGAAACCTCAGATTCATACTAGAACCACGATGATTCAATAAAACCCAAAAACTAAGACCAAGGGTTCTATGAGTAAGAACTATTTGATCATCACTTATTCATAGATGTAATGACTAAAAATCCAGAGAAAGATTTGTCCTTCGGTCAAAATAAGCATGATTCTAAAGGAAGAAAAATCGTTCAATTTATCAAATACCTCTTTGTTTGAAAATTTTTTGAAGTCCAGTCACGAGGTCTGAATAGTAGGTATGAATCATAGTTCAAATATTTCTTGATCTATTCCATATATTCCGTGCTCCAGATACTAGGATGAATATCCGACGAGGCAGAACCATCTCTGTCGAGATGACAGACCCATTCTCTGTACTATCAATAGGATCAATTATAACAAGTCGCACACTCATATTCCGGAAATACCGAAACAACGGAATTCCACGGTCAAACTACCAGAATGGACTATAAATCTGAGTCCTAAGTGATTCATTTTTGATTGAAAAGCTAGGGCTTCTGGTTCTTATGGACCTAATTCATTGAAATTCCATCCAGTAAAACGGAAGAATTATAAATCTCTAAAATAATAGATAGGAATATCGCAAATAGAGCCATTGCGACACCCATAAATGGGGTGGTTCCCCATCCAGGAGCCACTTTACCATATTCTGAATTCAATGGTTTCAATAAATCCCCTGTAATAGTTCGTCTTGGCCCAGATCTAGCACTACCCTCAACGGTTTGTGTAGCCATAAATACTATTGCATTGGTTGAGATCTGTTGACTTTGTATACTATTCCGTTGTAAATAAACGATCTTATCGTAGCATAGATCCATCGTGGTCTTGAAATTCTCTAATAATGGAAACAGCAACCTTAGTCGCCATCTCCATATCTGGTTCACTTGTAAGCTTTACAGGGTACGCCTTATATACCGCTTTTGGGCAACCCTCTCAACAACTAAGAGATCCATTCGAGGAACACGGAGACTAATTGAAGTAATGAGTCCCCCATATGGGGGACTCATTACTTCAATTAAGATAATGAAAAATCATTTCGTCTTTTTAGTCGGGACCTTAGGCGGGTCTCGAAAAAATATAGCGAAAAAGATTATCCCTAAAGTCGAGACTAAGAGGAATGTATAAACCAATGCTTCCATAGATTCGATCGTTGTTTACAATTATAGCTTCCACACCTGTTCATTTAGGATTATTTCCCAGATAAAGAAAGGACAAGAGCAAAGAAAGGCGATGATTCAAATCAATATTTCTACGGTACCTTATGTCAAATCAAAAAAATCAAATATAGAGGCGAAAGATACCGGAGCAATGTTGTATCAGACTACCTGTCTCCTTGTAGTTGGATCTCCAAGTTTTTGGAATGCTCCAAATTCCACTTGAGCATCCAAATCTGGGTCAATCCCAGCAAAAACATCTCTGAACAAGGTTCGAGCGCCATGCCAAATGTGTCCGAAAAAGAAGAGCAAAGCAAACGTAGCATGTCCAAAAGTGAACCAACCCCTTGGACTGCTCCGAAAAACACCATCGGATTTCAAAGTAGCACGATCTAATTCAAAAATTTCACCCAATTGGGCACGTCTAGCATATTTTTTCACAGTAGCAGGATCGCTATAGCTGACTCCATTGAGTTCGCCACCATAGAACTCAACAGTTACACCCACTTGTTCGACACTATACTTCGATTCTGCCCTTCTAAAAGGAACATCGGCTCTCACAATTCCGTCTCCGTCCACCAAAACTACTGGAAATGTTTCAAAAAAAGTAGGCATACGGCGTACAAAAAGTTCATGCCCTTCTTTATCTCTAAAGATAGGGTGTCCTAACCATCCAACAGCTATCCCATCCCCGTTGTCCATTGAGCCTGCCCGGAATAATCCACCTTTCGCCGGATTATTACCGATGTAATCATAAAAAGCTAATTTTTCGGGAATTTTAGACCAAGCTTCCGATAAACTCAGATTTTCGGCTAGACTGGCGCCAACTCTTCGATATATTTCTTGCTGGAAGTATCCCTGATCCCACTGATAACGAGTGGGACCAAATAATTCGATCGGGGTAGTTGCTGAACCATACCACATAGTTCCAGCAACAACGAAAGCTGCAAAAAAGACAGCAGCGATACTACTGGAAAGGACAGTTTCAATATTGCCCATACGTAATCCTTTGTATAGACGTTGGGGTGGGCGGACACTAAGATGGAATAGACCTGCTAATATACCCAATGTACCTGCTGCAATATGATGAGAGGCTATTCCTCCCGGAACAAAGGGATCAAAACCTTCCGCACCCCACGCTGGATTTACAGATTGTACTTTTCCGGTTAGGCCATAAGGATCGGATACCCATATTCCAGGACCATACAAGCCTGTTACATGAAATGCGCCAAACCCAAAGCAAGCCACCCCTGAGAGAAATAAATGAATTCCAAAAATCTTGGGCAAATCCAAGGAGGGTTTTCCCGTACGTTCATCACAGAATATTTCTAGGTCCCAATACACCCAATGCCAGATAGCTGCTAAGAAGCACAAGCCAGAAAACACAATATGTGCCCCGGCCACACCTTCGTAACTCCAAATACCCGGATTCGTTATAGTTCCTCCTGTAATACTCCAACCGCCCCATGAATTGTTTATTCCTAAACGAGTCATGAAGGGTATAACGAACATACCCTGTCTCCACATTGGATCAAGAACGGGGTCAGAAGGATCAAAAACTGCTAATTCGTATAGAGCCATCGAACCGGCCCAACCGGAAACTAGAGCTGTATGCATTATATGGACAGAAAGCAGCCGACCGGGATCATTCAATACGACGGTATGAACACGATACCAAGGCAAACCCATGGAAATACCCCTTTCTCAAAGATAAAATAGATACTATGTAACTTTATCACATTGGAAATAACTATGCTATGGACCTCACCTTTTCATTGGATTATCTCGAAACAAGGGTTAATATTTATTCTGTTCCGTTAGTAATAATTGAACAATTCTGTTCGTAGGAACAAAGAGAAGCAGATCTATTCTATACCCAATAAGTACCAATACGCAATGGGGGGATTAATCCTATTTTTTGTGAGCGAATGTATAGATACTTGTTTCTCATTCGAACGATCCGTTCGTAAGAATTTTCCTTTATTCCGTCTTCCTCTATGAATCTTCCAATCTATCGATAAAATACGATAAACGACAATATTATGAAGACAATAAACCATTGTTTGTTACGTTTCCACATCAAAGTGAAATAGAATACTTCATTTTTCTTTCATTTAATGCCCATTGGTGTTCCAAAAGTACCTTTTCGGAGTCCTGGAGAGGAAGATGCAGTTTGGGTTGACGTATAGTGTGACTTGTCAGACATATTGGGTCATATGGGATTTCCCCGTTCTCTCCCCCGATCGAGATATCCTCTGTTTCGCCCAAGAAAGATTGATTGAACCATCAATAATTCGAAGCGTGAAGTGCAATTAGATCAATTTATTTGGTTGGAGGATCAATATTCTCAATTAAAAGAATTTATGGTTGGCTTGGACCAATAAAATGAAGTATACAGGCTCCGTTCAGAAAATACCAAGGTAATCCATGTATGATTACCACCCTATCAGAAATGATTCCTTTATACCATATGAGTGATCCCAAATTGCCAATTAATGGAATAATATGATGAATACATCGAATATTTTGTGGAAGGCATGAAAATGAAACAAATTGAAAAAAAAAAAAAGAAGTCATAGCAAAAAGAAGTGGTACTGGGATCATTTGTCCTATATGTGCAAATCGAATTCGGGCAGATCTTTACCCGGAGTAGAGCATAAACCTAAAAGAGTGGAAGAGGCCCATTCGGGAACAAGAAAATTACATCGTGATTTAGATCTCGATGAAACAATACATCAATGAGGGGTTAGCTCGATAAGTTCAGTGAATTCTTTTTTGATTTTATAGGGAAGCAAGTCAAAACTCATGTTTCTTAAAAAATGGAAGAAAAAGCCCGCTACGAAAAAAGAAATAGGGCTGGAATCGACAATTTCTTTTTTTTTTTTCTCAATTTTGATTTTTTGAACCGTATGCACCCAAAGGTGCGTGTACGGTTCCTAAGGAATAGAATTTTGTCCTAATCAACCGACTTCATCGAGAAAGATTACTTTTTTTAGGCCAAGAAGTTGATAGCGAGATCTCGAATCAACTTGTTGGTCTCATGGTATATCTCAGTATAGAGGATGATACCAGGGATCTGTATTTGTTTATAAATTCTCCCGGCGGATGGGTAATCCCAGGAATAGCTATTTATGATACTATGCAATTTGTGCCACCAGATGTGCATACAATATGCATGGGATTAGCCGCTTCAATGGGATCTTTCATCCTGGTTGGAGGAGAAATTACCAAACGTCTAGCATTCCCTCACGCTTGGCGCCAATGAGTTTTTTTATTTGAGAGAAAAAAAGACTATGCCTTCGTCATATGGAATATGAATAAAATAATAATAATATTAAGTAATAATAGCATGGCATTTCAAGTTCGATATGAGCAAACTATTATTATTTTTTCATAATATGAGATTATGTATCGAGATAGTAGTATGAAAGAAAGGTTATTTCCGACTTGATCTTATGTATCGGGGTCCATTTCAGCGTCACAAACCTTTTTGCTTCCACATCAGAAGTCTCTTTCCAATATTTATGTTATGAAAGAGTGTGAAAATAAAAAAAAAAAAAAGATCATTTTTGACTTATTTTTATTTGATCGGATCAGAAAGAAACTTTGGGATTGCTGAATCACAGACAAGATAAATATATAAAGCAACGGAACCATCATAGTATTTTTTGATTACTCCGAAAGGAAGGATGGTAAATGGATCATTCAACGATCTGGGTCTGATAGATTCGACTTGTCTCTTTCTTCGATGAAAAAAGAGAAAAAAAAAATTCCATTACAGAGCCGTATGCACAAAAGATGCCTGTACGGTTGTTCAATTCTATCTTTTTCTCCCTGCTTGTTATTCTTTATCCCTTCCCTTCGCCCAATCATGCGAGATAGAGGAATCGTTCATTATGTTATATCATCAGGGTTATGATCCATCAACCTGCTAGTTCTTTTTATGAGGCACCCACAGGAGAATTTATCCTGGAAGCGGAAGAACTACTGAAACTCCGCGAAACCCTCACAAGGGTTTATGTACAAAGAACGGGCAATCCTTTATGGGTTGTATCCGAAGACATGGAAAGGGATGTTTTTATGTCAGCAACAGAAGCCCAAGATTATGGCATTGTTGATCTTGTAGCGATCGAAAATACCGGGGATTTCGCATAAATCTTTGATTCCATTTCGAATCATAATTTGAATGAACCCTTATTTGATCTTTTATCTTCTTACCTGGGTAAAGAAGTAATTCATAATCATCCGGTTAGGATCGATCTAAACCAGCCCATTCTGTATATGATTCAGCATGCCAACTATTAAACAACTTATTAGAAACACAAGACAGCCAATCAGAAATGTCACGAAATCCCCCGCTCTTCGAGGATGTCCTCAGCGTCGAGGAACATGTACTAGGGTGTATGTGCGACTCGTTCAGATCATGAGCTAGAACAAATGAGACGACTTTTACAGTATCAATGACTCGTACCAATGAATAGAATGGAAGAACTCCATTCACTATCGAAAAATAAAGATCTCTCGTATACCTCTATTTGTATGGAATTTATGGTTTCCATTGGTGCAAATCCAATCACCTCGATTTGAGATGAAAAGCAATTCCCATTGGTAGCAAATGGTTATCCATTAAGCGGGGGAATGATATTTAAGAAGCAGAAAGATTATGCTCCTACTCTTGCAAGAACGGACTAACAGGGTCAGCTACCTATTCAACCTTCATAATTAAATGCCGTCACTGTATGGATAGATCCCATTGAAAAAAGACCTATTACTCGATAATTCATCGGTAGAGCCAAAGAGCGTGAACTGTACAAGTTACCAATAACATTGATTAAATGAGGAAAGGGGCTCCGGTGTATAGAGAGGACCTCGCCGTTTAAGAAGTAACCATAGAAACGATGGAAGCCACTATTTGTCCATTTACGATTTATTTTATACCTAATATCGGTACAATTTCTTTTTTTTTTTTTTTGAGGTGAAATGCCTGGAAGAAATAAAAAAATCGTGGKTGGGRAGGTKWTAGTAGCAAAAGCCATTGGAATTTGTATTTTAATTTTATACATCGGAAGAATCCGTTTTGTTATTAATAAACCAGGAGAGGGGAAAAGAATGACTGAAAGAAAAGAAATCAATTAGTTATTCATCAAAGTTTCTTTTGATTCAATGACCAGAGTTAGACGAAGATATATAGCTCGGAGACGTAGAACAAAAATTCGTTTATTTGCAGCAACCTTTCGAGGGGCTCATTCAAGACTTACTCGAACTACTACTCAACAGAAAATGAGAGCTTTGGTTTCCACTCATCGGGATAGAGGCAGGCGAAAGAGAAGTTTTCGTCGTTTGTGGATCACTCGGATAAATGCAGTAACTCGTGAGAATAGGGGATCCCATAGTTATAGTCGATTAATACTTGATCTGTACAAGAGGCAGTTGCTTCTTAATCGTAAAATACCTGCACAAATAGCCATATCAAATAGGAATTGTCTTGACACGATTTCCAATGCGATCATCAAATAAGGAGATTGGAAGGAATTCACTGGAATACTTTAAACGGAGTTCCCCGGAGAATGAACTCCGGGAGGGTATAGTAGAAATTCGTATGATAAGATAAGTAGTAGGAATGAACGAACACGTTTCAATAAAAAAAAAAGATTTATTCTTCCCCCATTCTTTTTTTTATTATTACATTACGGCGCGACAATCTCTCGGCTTTTTCGAACAAAACTTCAATCTGAGTTCGAATTAGAGTTTTGATTCGATTGAGAGGAATAGGCTTATTTATTTCTGGTTCTAGGACCAGTAGTTCTAGGGATCGACCCGGTTCTCTCAAACTGTTTCTCATTATTAAGAAAAGGTAACGAAGATAAAATACGAGCTTGTTTTATAGCAATAGTAATTAATCGTTGTTGTTTCAAGGTTAATCTATTCACTCGTCTAGATAATATTTTTCCTTGTTCACTAATAAATTGATTAATTAAACTCATGTTTCTATAATCAATTCGATCCCCCGATCCAATTGGGGGCAAACGCCTATGAAAAGATCGCTTGGATTTATGAAAGGGCCGCTTGGATTTATCCATGGTTTATTTCTTATTTCTAAAATCCTATTTCTTCATTCATCTCGGATCCGACCAAAATAGGACTGGATTTGTATATATTATATATATATATGTAATTTCTTCCTCTTCCTTGGAAGAGTGGCACACGCGTTCCGTTCGATTTATTTCTTTATCTCCCCATGAATCGTATGTTTGTAACAATAAGGGCAGAATTTTTTCAAGTCCAATTGACTAGGTGTATTGTGTCGATTCTTTTGAGTAATATATCTGGAAATGCCCCGCGATTCTTTATTCAAACCATTTCGGACACAACTGGTACATTCCAAAATAACTACTACTCTGACATCTTTACCCTTAGCCATGAACCTCCTTTGGATTTTGAATTCACTCAATTCTTCTATTTTCGATTCGAACCGAAGCGAAGAAGAAAGGAATGAAAAATAAATAGACGAGAAGTTGCTAACTCGAAATCCAATTCAATTATGAAAGATTTCGTTGCAATCAATAGAGTAATCAAATTATTAAGTAATACAAATATTTCTAACTATCAATTATTCCCAATCCCAGTATTTTATTTAGTATCTTGTATGATCTTGAACAGCCTGCCCTCGACCCACATTTCCATTTCTGTTCTCCCTATATTAACCCGAACCCGAGTTTCGATGAGATTCAATCCACTTTTATTCTTTACTCTTTCTTTCCTATCCTAAAGAACTGAAAAAGGGGGGGGTTAGTCACAGAGAATTTATTGTATCTCTAATCTTCTTGATCCCTTCCCATGTCAATAACTAGAATGAAAAAAAGGGGAATGTCAACGCATCTGGGAATAAACGATTGATCTCTATCAATAGACCCGCCAAAGACCCGAACCATAGAGTAGTTAGCACAGGTGCCGTGGAGAGATATGTTTTTATATCTCGCATTGAAAATCCTCCTTCTTTAAAGTTAACTTTATTGACTTTATTGTATATTGTAATACATATATGATCAGATGCATATGTAGTTAAAGATCATTTGTACGGGGAATCTCTAACCAAAATGGATATATACAACGATCCGGTAGATGAAATCTACCTGTCCCTAAAACAGAAAAAGATGAACCCTCCTTCCTGAGCACTACTGATAAATATTCATTCCTTTATACGTTTATACGTTAGGTATGTATATAATTCTTTATGAGAATGAAACCAAAAAACCAAAAAGAAGAAATGGCAAAAGAAATTCTATTTAGATAGAGGAAATTATGATGTGGAAAACAAAACATGGATTCCCTACAATGGCACTGTACAACAAATGAAAGGGATGTAGCGCAGCTTGGTAGCGCGTTTGTTTTGGGTACAAAATGTCACGGGTTCAAATCCTGTCATCCCTACTTATCACTTCTCCTATGGACAGTAACGAGGGGTCAATTGAGATCGATTAAAATTGGACACAATCTACCATTTTATGATACTATACATACAAGATGTATTGGGGGTACAAAAAGAATCCTTTTCTTGACATCCGTATCTCCCATCATAATAAAGCGCTCTTAGTTCAGTTCGGTAGAACGTGGGTCTCCAAAACCCGATGTCGTAGGTTCAAATCCTACAGAGCGTGATTCTGTTCTTTTAATGTTGAAT